CGCTCCTGTAGCATTATAAACTGTATTGTTACTCTTGCTTCCGTCGGGATAAATCTGACCCCGACCCCTATTTCCCCCTACATATATAGGATATTTTAAGAAGTAAACATCTTTTTTATTAGCGGGGTCGGGGGAAAGAATAGGAAAGGTTATTTCACTATATTTTTGACCAGGGACAGGACCTATCACAAGAATATTTTTTTTAGCGGGGCCGTAGCTCTGAAAAGATAAATTGCCTATCTTTTCCTTCATCTCGGGAGAAATACGATCGGAAGGGGCTAATTCAAACCCCTCCGGTAAAATAAGAACAGCTCCCACATTCAAACCCCCCTTCTTACCATTAGCAAGAACTTGTTTCACTTGTTTATCATAAGGAATTCGAACAACTGCTTCGAATACAGTATTTGGAAGTACCGCTTGTGGAACCTCAATATCCACAGGCTTATTAGCTAAATGGCAATTGGCGCAGACAATACGCCCAGTTGCTTCTCGTGGATTTTCATAACCCTGCTGGGCAAAAACGGGATATCCACTTGCAATGGATGTCCACGTTAGGATATATATAATGAGCGATACCGAAATAGATCGAGTAATCTCTTCCTTTATCCAAGAAAAAGTATTTCTAGTTTGCATGGTCTAATCATTGATCCGAAAATTTCTACAATAAATTGAGTAGGTCGCTAGTATAGTTCCCTATCCACGATTCTGCTATTTAATGGAATCCTTTTACTGGACTACTATAGGAGAAAATCCCCGTATAGAAACTTTGTAATGCTTATATAGAACTAGAGAGTAAGAAACATGAGAATTGATTAGATTAATATTGGTAGATCATTTATCAATATCAATCATTCATTGCATGATAAATAACTACAAGTGATGGAGATAGACGATTTAAATAACGGAAAATCCAATATTTAAAAAAAGTATCCAGAATAACTGGAAAGGTGGAAACAAGACCAGATACTATTTGATCATTATTCCCAAATCCAAAATCTTTGTAGACATAACCAATCATCAGTTCCCACCCATGGGGTGAATGAAATCCGATACATAAATCGGTTACTAAAAGAATCGAAAAAGCTTTTACTGTATCACTTAAGTTATATAGGAATTCCTGAACCCAAGAATTAATGAGAACAAGTTCGTTATTACCTAAAATAGAATAACCGATTAGAATAATAAAACAGATTAGATTGGTCGAGAAGTGCAAAATCATATGGATAAGATCCTCGTTGTATATCTTGATTAATTGTATCGTTTCTTTGTGGATTTCTATAGGAAACTTTTCTAGATGTGTCTCCGAGGATTCCTTGATCATTTGATCCAAGAAGAGGATTTGCTCTAAGTCTATGAACTTTTCTAGAATAATTTTTTCTTGAATATCATTCAAGAATATTTCAGATTTCCCCGTAGTGGACCAATTAGTAACCCAGGATTCCATACTTTTAGTAAATGAAAGAGAAAGCCACCAGGGCAAAAATACTATAGATGCAAGATAGAAAAGAGTAGTGAATGCTTTCTTTTTTGCCATTTTTAACCTGTTAATTTTGAATTAACCTGCTTCGTTTGTTGACTCTATGTGATCAAATAGTTCTTTCAAAATGAGTTCTAGACAAGGTATCAAACCTATAAAAAAAAAAAAAGAACCATTTTTTCTTTATAAATTTTTTTGTTTAATATATAAGATGAATTGAACGACGCAGTTCAATCTATTACTTGTTTCAATTGAGTTGCATAGATTTGTATACGCATAAAAAACCACAAAAGGAGTTTTATGGTTATGCCATATACGGCGACTTTGACTCGACTGAACCTTCTAATTAAACTTTTATTATAGAAAAAAACACGATTCTTCTATCTTATCTTTTAACACCCGCTGCCAAAGCAAGCTACTTTTCTTAAAAGACTTCAATTGGTACGCGCAAGAAATAGGCCAATTCCGCGGCCCTTTGTTCAATTTCTCGGGTAGTCAAATTATCATCAGTACCGGTCAGCGGAATAGCCTCCCTGCCTTTGATGCCCATATAAAGGACACGACGAGCATAAATACCCTCTTTCATTTCTATTCTAACGGATTGAATATCTTTTATAAAGAATCGGAGGAATATGCGACGATTTTTTCCAGGAAATCCCCAACGAAAAATACACACTAGCCCTTCCTTTATATCGAATCGATCATAGCCACTACCTACATTCCAGTAGATTGTGCACCACAAATAGGAACTAATAAAGAGACCCGCGATCCCGTAGAAAGACATAATGATCCCTTGTGGGAAAAAAAAGATCTGCTGAGACGGAACAAACGATATCAAATTTCTACCAAGATAACTGGAAATACCAACCAATAAGAATCCTAATGAACCTAAAAAAATGATAAGAGCCCAGCAAAAATTACTTAATTTTCGAGACCCCGTTATAAGTTCTATCCATATATGTTCTGATCGACAAATCATACTTGATCCGATTGCATTTTATTGGAATTGAGAGACTACCACAAATGATAATAATTTTTACTTTGTTTATTTTGGTTCCTAGTTGAACTCTCATCAACTAGTACTAGTTTAATCTGAACTAGCACTAGTTTGATGTGAACCTTTAGGAGTAATTCATCAAATTGCTTAGATCTAAAATAATAACGTACCCTTTATATGATTCCAATATCTATATGGATCTATATCCACTAATTTTACATCCACACTCATCGACCCTGATCTTGATCCTGATCTGATTGAAACTAGTTAGAATTCATTTACTAATGGATCATTTTCTGCGGGTCTAGGAACTTTTTCTTTTATCTTCCGCGAAAATTAAGGGTAAATTTTATTTCCTGAAAAAAAAAATAAATAAAATATATGTGTTAGGTTACAAGTCTAAGTTTCAAAAACGCGGCTGAGATTGGAGCTTCCCTGCTCTAAATAATTTTGTTTTTTTGAACATAAAGAAATAAAGAAGCCATCGCAATTGCCGGAAATACTAGGCCGACTAAAGGCACAAAAATAGGGGGAAGATTGAAAGTTGTCATAAAATCGGTACCTCGATTTGCTATTTGTACCTATTATTGTTTATTTTTTTTAGGTATTTTTTTAGAAAAAATTTTATTTTTATAATTATACTAATTATTACTAATTAGAATTAATATTATTACATATTAGATATTTATTAAGTATCTATAAATTTCAGTATCTATATAGTTAAAATAAGTATATAGAATAAGTACGACGAATGTCGAACCCCAAAAATGGGTTTATCCATCTCTCTACATGAAAGATACGTATGACAATAAACTTGAGTCTTTTTCTTGATTTCTTTATGCTTTGTTCTTGTCTTCTAATTTAATAAAGAAAGAGTTATCTTCAACTTTCGATTCGTTCTACAATTCGATCTTAGGTGACCAAAAAAAATTCCATTCTTTTTAAATTTTATTCTGAGATTTCTGATAAGATAACTACTTCTTTGTTTGCTAGAAATCATTTTTCTTAGTCTTAGTGCGATCTACTTCATTGAATATTGAATTGGAATTCAAAGGAAAGAAGCCGTGAAGTTTAAATAACTCACCCAAAACGCTTTTTAAAAGATTACGAGGTACGATTAGGTCGAATAAGCCCTTATGGAATAAATACTCAGACGCTTGTAAACCTTCAGGTACTGTTTTATTTAATGTTTGTTCAATTACTCTTTTACCCGCAAATGCAATGTAGGAATTGGGTTCTGCAATAATGATATCTCCCAACATACCAAAACTTGCTGTTACCCCACCCGTAGTAGGAGACGTAAGAATTGTTACATAAAATAACTTTTTATTTGATTGATAATCATGTAAGGAAGACGATATTTTAGCCATTTGCATCAAGCTTAAACTTCCTTCTTGCATGCGCGCACCCCCCGAAGCGCACACTATAATAAGAGGTAGAAATTGATTGGTAGCGTACTCAATCAAGCGGGTTATTTTTTCCCCGACTACGGATCCCATACTACCCCCCAAAAATTGAAAATCCATAATCCCAATCGCTACTGGAATCCCATTTAGTTGACCCACGCCTGTTTGAATAGCCTCCGTCAATCCTGTCTTTCTTTGATAAGAATCCATATAATTTTTATAAGGATCCTCTTCCGAAAAAAATCCAATGGGATCCCGAGAGACCATGTCTTCATCCATAGGATCCCAAGTGCCGGGGTCAATCAAAACTTCGATTCTTTCTGAACTGCTCATTTTCAAATGATATCCGCATTGTTCACAAATATTCATTTTTGAGTTCAAGAATTTCTTATAATTTAATCCATAACAATTTTCGCATTGAATCCACAAATGCCTGTATTTTTGAGTTGTATTGAGATCGTTAGATCTTTCTCTTAGAGTTAAATCACTACTCTTTGAGCGAGTTCGTATACTGGACCCCCACCCGTCATTACTAGTTCTACGTTTATAAGAAAACAGACTAGAAATGTAACTGTTACTACTCCAACTTCCAATGGAAGTCTCAATAGAGATTTGAGACTTAAGATAATTGTCAATGCAACTAGTAATGTAATTACGCCAACTAGATTCAGTATCATACATGTAATTGTAATGATTGTAGAAATAATCTTGAGTCGGAGATCGATTATTCATATAACTATATATGCGAAAACCCCACAAAGAATTTTCTAGTTCACTCAGAAAAGGATGATCGTTGTCAATTTTCAAAATATTATTTTGAAGATCAAAATAGATAAAATAACTGTTCCCTTTACTATCCCTAACTAAAAAAGTCTCATCGAAGAAGAAATTACGAGTATCCTTGATACTAAAGAAATGATCGACATTACTGTAACTAGAATTTTCACGATCCCCCCGCCTATGAATGTTTTTAGCCCTACCCTTTCTATTTGCATCTTCATTTTCACTAGTATTTTCAATAGGACCAAGATTGTACGTTGATTTCTTTATCCCATACTTTTGTTCTAACTCCTTCTTCAAAACCAGTAAATTGAACCACCATCTTTCCATAGAGTTTTAT